TTAAAGGACTGATTAAACCAATTTTTCGAAATTGGACAGGTAAAGAGGGAAAATTAAGAATTCTAGAGTCTATAGAAGAACAAACAAAAAGAGAAGAGAAAAAAGAAAAGGAAAAAAAAAAGGAGAAGAAAATAAAGGAAAAAGAACGGATAGCGATAGCAGAAGCCTGGGATAGCATTCCTTTTGCGCAAATAATAAGAGGTTACATGTTAATAACTCAATCAATTCTTCGAAAATATATTCTATTACCTTCATTGATAATAGCCAAAAATCTCGGACGTATGTTATTCTTCCAACTTCCTGAATGGTCTGAAGATTTGCAGGAATGGAATAACGAAATGCAGATTAAATGTACTTATAATGGTGTTCAATTATCAGAAACAGAATTTCCAAAAAATTGGTTGAGAGATGGGATTCAGATCAAAATTTTATTTCCTTTTTGTCTGAAACCTTGGCATATATCTAAACTGTACCCCTCCCGTGGAGAGCTAATGAAAAATAAAAAACAAAAAGATGATTTTTGTTTTTTAACAGTTTGGGGAATGGAAGCAGAACTTCCCTTTGGTTCTCCCCGAAAGCGCCCTTCCTTTTTTGAGCCCATTTTTAAGGAATTCGAAAAAAAAATTGCAAAATTAAAAAATAAATATTTTATAACTCTAAAAGTTTTAAAAGGAAAATTAAAAGGAAAAACAAAAATACTTCGAAGAGTTTCAAAAGAAACCAAAAAATGGCTTATCAAAAGTATTCTATTTATAAAAAAAAAAAAAGAAGAACTTTTAAAATTAAGTCCAATTGTATTATTTAGATTCAAAGAAATATATGAATCGAATGAAACGAACAAAGAAAACGATTATCTAATTAGTAATCAACTAATTAACAAATCATTTAGTCAAACTGAATCTGGAAATTGGGCAAATTCTTCATTGATAGAAACGAAAATGAAGGATTTGACTGATAAAACAAGTACAATAAAAAATCAAATAGAAAGAATTAAAAAAGATAAAAAGAAAATAACTACAGAAATAGACATTAGTCCTAATAAAACAAATAATATTAAAAAATTAAAATCGCCAAAAAATATTTTCCAAATATTAAAAATAAGAAATACTCAATTAATATGGAAATTCTATTATTTTATAAAATTATTCATTCAAAGATTATACATCGATCTATTTTTATCTATCATTAATATTCCCAGAATTAATAAACATAAACAACTCTTTCTTGAATCAACAAACAAATTGATTAAGAAATACATTTCCAATAATGAAATAAATCAAGAAAAAATTAACTTTACCTTTATTTCGACTATAAAAAAGTCACTTTATAATATTAGTAAGAAAAATTCACATATTTTTTTTGATTTATCCTACTTGTCACAAGCATATGTATTTTACAAATTATCACAAACCCAAGTTATTAATTTGTCTAAATTTAGATCTGTTCTTCAATATAACAGAACGTCTTTTTTCCTTAAGACTAAAATAAAGGACTATTTTAAAACACTAGGAATATTTCATTCTGAATTAAAACATAAGAAACTTCAGAGTTATAGAATCAATCAATGGAAAAACTGGTTAAGAGGGCATTATCAATACGATTTATCTCAGATTAGATGGTCTAGATTAATGCCAAAAAAATGGCGAACTAGGGTTAATCAAAGTTGTATGGTTCAAAATAAAAATATAAACTTAAACAAATGGAATTCATATGAAAAAGACCAATTAATTCATTACAAAAAAGAAAATGATTCTGAACTTTATTCATTATCAAACAAAAAAGATAATTTTAAAAAATGTTATAGATATGATCTTTTATCATATAAATCGATTAATTATGAAAATAAAAGTGACTCATTTATTTCTAGATTATCCTTTCAAGTAAATAAGAACTTCAAAATTTCTTATAATTCCAACACGTCCAAACACAACCTTTTTGATATGCCCGTCAATCTTCATATCAATAATTATCTAAGAAAGGGCAATATTATAGATATAGAAAGAAAGTTCGATAGAAAATATTTTGATTGGAAAATTATCCATTTTTATGTTAGAAAAAAAAGAGATATTGAGGCTTGGGTTAAGATCGATACCAACAGTAATCCAAATACTCAAATTGGTATTAATAATTATCAATATCAAATAATTGATAAAATTGATAAAAAAGGCCTTTTTTATCTTACAACTCATCAAAATCCAGAAAAAACTAAAAAAAATTCGAAAAAAGTCTTTTTTGATTGGATGGGAATGAATGAAAAAATATTTAATCGTCCCATATTTCATCGGGAATTTTGTTTATTACCAAAATATGTACTACTTTATAATGTATACAAAATAAAACCGTGGATTATACCAAGCAAATTACTTCTTTTAAATTTGAATACAAATGAAAATGAAAATGTTAGTCAAAATAAAAACCAAAAACAAAACTTTTTTATACCATCAAAATCAAATAAAAAAATAAAGAATCGAATTCAAGAAGTAAAAGAACCCGCAAGTCAAGGAAAAAGAGAGCGTGGATCAGATATAGAAAACAAAGGAAATATGATTCCTGTTTTCTCAAAACAGCAAAACGATCTTGAAAAAGATTACGCGGAATCAGACACAAATAAAAAGACAAAAAAATACAAAAGCAACACGGAAGCAGAACTAGATTTGTTCTTGAAACGTTATTTGCTTTTTCAATTGAAATGGAACTTGAATATGAGTAAAAGAATGATGGAAAATATCAAGGTATATTGTTTGCTGCTTCGACTGATAAATCCAAACAAAATTACTATATCGTCAATTCAAAGGGGAGAAATGAGTTTGGATATAATGCGGATTCGGGAGAATTTAACTCTTGCAGAATTGATGAAGAGGGCGGAATTTATTATCGAACCTATTAGGTTGTCTGTAAAAAATAATGGACAATTTATTATGTATCAAACTATAGGTCTTTCATTGGTTCATAAAAGTAAACACCAAACTAATCAAAGATACCGAGAACAAAGATATGTTGATAAAAAGAATTTTGATTTGCTTGTTCCTGAAAATATTTTATGGTCTAGACGTCGTAGAGAATTGAGAATTAAAAGTTTTTTTAATTCTTTGAATTGGAATGGCGTCGATAGAAATTCAGTATTTTGCAACGAAACCAATGTAAAAAACTGGAGTCAATTTTTGGATGAAAGGAAACCTCTTTATAAAGATAAAAATGAATTAATTAAATTTAAGTTCTTTATTTGGCCTAATTATCGATTAGAAGATTTAGCTTGTATAAATCGTTATTGGTTTGATACCAATAATGGTAGTCGTTTCAGTATCTTAAGAATACATATGTATCCACGATTGAAAATTAATTGATAGTACTATATACCCTGTCTCGTATAGAGTATCTGAAAGCAAACAAATGCACACATGCCTTGTCTTATATCTCATTCGAATCTAATTCGAATAGACAATACTAAATCAATAAGGTATCAATTAGATCTAGAAATGAATCAACAGAATCTTTTTCATTTTAGGTTTAAATTATTCGCTTTTGTGAATGAAAAAAACGTACCTACCACCTTTTTGAATTCCTATCTGAATCAAATTTAAAAATTGATTAATTTATTGGAATTGATAAAATTAGGGGTTCATAAAGAAATTAAGTCTATATAACACGTTCAAATTACTGGCATTATTATTACTGATCGCTAAAATTCGATAAAATCCATATCTGTAAAATAAAGAAAGGGGAAATTCGTTTATGGTAAAAAATTCTGTCATTTCAGTTATTTCTCAAGAAGAAAAGAGAGGATCTGTTGAATTTCAAGTATTCAATTTTACCAATAAGATACGGAGACTTACTTCACATTTAGAATTTCACAAAAAAGACTATTTATCTCAGAGAGGTTTGAAGAAAATTTTGGGAAAACGTCAACGACTGCTAGCTTATTTGGCAAAAAAAAATAGAGTACGTTATAAAGAATTAATTAATCAGTTGGACATTCGAGAGACAAAAACTCGTTAATTTGATTAATTTGAAGAGTCATTTCATTTTCACTTATATGTTTTATGTTTCGATTAAATTTTGATGAACTTCTTTTCACTTTCAGTAATTCATGGAAGAATGAATCGGTAAAAAACTTATGACTGCACCAACTACAAGAAAAGACCTCATGATAGTCAATATGGGGCCTCAGCACCCATCAATGCACGGTGTTCTTCGACTCATCGTTACTCTAGATGGTGAAGATGTTGTCGACTGCGAACCAATATTGGGTTATTTACATAGAGGGATGGAGAAAATTGCAGAAAACCGAACAATTATACAATATTTGCCTTATGTAACACGTTGGGATTATTTAGCTACTATGTTCACAGAAGCAATAACCATAAATGGACCCGAACAATTAGGCAATATTCAAGTACCTAAAAGGGCTAGCTATATCAGAGTCATTATGTTGGAGTTGAGTCGGATAGCTTCTCATTTGTTATGGCTCGGTCCTTTTATGGCGGATATTGGTGCGCAGACCCCTTTCTTCTATATTTTTCGAGAAAGAGAATTGATATATGACCTATTCGAAGCTGCCACTGGTATGCGAATGATGCATAATTATTTTCGTATTGGAGGAGTGGCTGCCGATCTACCCTATGGCTGGATAGATAAATGTTTGGATTTTTGCGATTATTTTTTAACAGGGCTTGCTGAGTATCAAAAACTTATTACCCGGAATCCTATTTTTTTAGAACGAGTTGAAGGCATAGGCATTATTGGGGAAGACGAGGCATTAAATTGGGGTTTATCGGGACCAATGCTACGAGCTTCCGGAATAGAATGGGATCTTCGTAAAATTGATCATTATGAGTCTTACGACGAATTTGATTGGCAGGTTCAATGGCAACGAGAAGGGGATTCATTAGCTCGTTATTTAGTACGAATCGGTGAAATGACAGAATCCATAAAGATTATTCAACAGGCTCTGGAAGGAATTCCAGGAGGTCCTTACGAAAATTTAGAAATCCGACGTTTTG